GAAAGTGCGAGCTCCTGCTATAAAGTCATATGATATATATAAAATTTCATATTGGTATACGCCCAGGAGTTCCTGCTATAAAAAGTCATATGATATATATATATAAAATTCTTCATATTGGTATACGCCCAGGAGTTCCTGCTATAAAAAGTCATATGATATATATATAAAATTCTTCATATTGGTATACGCCCAGGAGTTCCTGCTATAAAAAAGTCATATGATATATATATAATTCTTCATATTGGTATACGCCCAGGAGTTCCTGCTATAAAAAGTCATATGATATATATATGTAATTCTTCATATTGGTATACGCCCAGGAGTTCCTGCTATAAAAAGTCATATGATGTATATATAAAATTCTTCATATTGGTATACGCCCAGGAGTTCCTGCTATAAAAAGTCATATGATATATATAAAATTCTTCATATTGGTATACGCCCAGGAGTTCCTGCTATAAAAAGTCATATGATATATATATATAAAATTCTTCATATTGGTATACGCCCAGGAGTTCCTGCTATAAAAAGTCATATGATATATATATAAAATTCTTCATATTGGTATACGCCCAGGAGTTCCTGCTATAAAAAGTCATATGATATATATATATAAAATTCTTCATATTGGTATACGCCCAGGAGTTCCTGCTATAAAGTCATAGGACATATCAGATTTTTCATATAATATACGCTCAGGAGCCTTTATGTTTAGTAAATGTGGTTGTCTACAACACATGCTCTGGGTTTTCTGTTAAAAGGGTGTAGCACATGTGTGCTAGACTTCCTACAAGGGTAGGTGTGACCATCGAACAGTCCAAAAAATACAGCGTGAGTATAATTACAGTAGTTTCTTGCATCCCGGTTTCGGGGTTTGACGGGAGATGCCGAGCTATTGATTTCTCATGGGGGGTAGGGGGGTTTAACGCCAAAAACCCTGCGTATGGGGTTTTAAAAACCCTTAATTTACCCTTAATTTTTTAATGATTTTTTGATTTGACAGGAATTCAGGGCCCGGGGAGAAAAAATTAGGGGTAAAATCTCATATTTAACAAGGATTTTATGTCCGACTAGCATTAATAAAATTGGGGGCATTATTCAGGTTGGTGATTCTTAACACGAGCATTGAGATGTCCCAGCCGAAATGTAAGCACAGGTACCACTGAGAGATGTTGAGGAAAGGTTCCCCAAAAAAAACAGTGAGGGCCTTTTATCTCAGTTTGGCTTCATCATGGGCCATCTAGGAACTAGAGCATAGGAGGGAGGCTTTTTAAAGAGCAATCGTAGCTACGTTGCGGGAAGTGTACATAGATTCACATCCGTCAGTGGCCTCTTAAAAAGTGAGGACGGCCACTCTTCACTCCATGTTCCTTGGAAAGCGCATTAGGGCCCGGACACCTGACCACAGTTTGGCTTCATCATGGGCCATCTAGGAACAAAAGCATAACAAATCTCTATGAATCAGGAGATAGTAATAGTTCTCAGGGTTATACGTGTGTTGAAATAATTTAAAGTATTCTTAAATTAAGGTCTTTAATACGAGCTTGGTAGTTCTTCAATTGTTAGGATCTTACTATTCATATCAAATTATACAAGTATGTTGAAAGAGATAGTTATGCTACTCTCACTAATGCTCAATCTTCAGTTGTTAAATTAATTCTATTATGTGGAAAAACACATTCACGTGAG